TAACATAAATACGGCAGTAAGAAGAGGTAATACAAAAGTGTGTAAACTATAAAAACGGGTCAAAGTAGATTGACCCACACTAGCACTTCCACGCAATAACTCTACTAAAGGTGATCCTATTACGGGAATAGCTTCAGGTACGCCTGTCACGATTTTTACTGCCCAATAACCGATTTGGTCCCGGGGTAAGGAATAACCAGTTACACCAAACGATGCAGTCAATACAGCCAGAACCACACCCGTAACCCAAGTCAATTCGCGAGGTTTTTTAAACCCGCCCGTGAGATACACACGAAATACGTGTAGGATCATCATTAGGACCATCATACTTGCTGACCATCGATGAACTGATCGGATTAACCAACCAAAGTTGGCTTCAGTCATTATGTATTGAACAGAGGCAAAAGCCTCCGTAACGGTCGGACGATAGTAAAAAGTCATAGCAAAACCCGTAGCTACTTGTACTAAAAAACAAGTAAGTGTGATCCCTCCTAGACAATAAAATATATTGACATGAGGAGGAACATATTTACTAGTTATATCATCTGCAATCGCCTGAATCTCGAGACGCTCCTCGAACCAATCATATACTTTATTGAGATAGGTAAACCAAGGGGACTCCCCCTCTGAGAACCGTATATGAGAATTTCATCTCGTACGGCTCAAGCAGAAACACCCAAATACTGATTACAATGGATATGTAATAGAAAATTTGAAATTTCTTATTTATCCACTTGATTCAATCGTCTCTGAAGATACGAAGGAACCAAAATCCGAACTCTCTTCTTTGTTGTGATGAGAATGCCAAAATATCAAGTTAGCTCATCTGTCTTTATGTTGATCGTTACAGGCCTCTTGAATCTTCTATTCCCCTATTTATTTGTTATTTGATTTGTTGTTTTTGTTTGTGCGTAATGCAGATTGACTACTGTTTACTATTTTTTTTTTTTTTTTTTTTTTTGATAGGAATTCTCTTGTTGAGACCCTATGAATCGATTGAAACCTCAGATTCATACTAGAACCACGATGATTCAATAAAACCCAAAAACTAAGACCAAGGGTTCTATGAGTAAGAACTATTTGATCATCACTTATTCATAGATGTAATGACTAAAAATCCAGAGAAAGATTTGTCCTTCGGTCAAAATAGGCATTATTCTAAAGGAAGAAAAATCGTTCAATTTATCAAATACCTCTTTGTTTGAAAATTTTTTGAAGTCCAGTCACGAGGTCTGAATAGTAGGTATGAATCATAGTTCAAATATTTCTTGATCTATTCCATATATTCCGTGCTCCAGATACTAGGATGAATATCCGACGAGGCAGAACCATCTCTGTCGAGATGACAGACCCATTCTCTGTACTATCAATAGGATCAATTATAACAAGTCGCACACTCATATTCCGGAAATACCGAAACAACGGAATTCCACGGTCAAACTACCAGAATGGACTATAAATCTGAGTCCTAAGTGATTCATTTTTGATTGAAAAGCTAGGGCTTCTGGTTCTTATGGACCTAATTCATTGAAATTCCATCCAGTAAAACGGAAGAATTATAAATCTCTAAAATAATAGATAGGAATATCGCAAATAGAGCCATTGCGACACCCATAAATGGGGTGGTTCCCCATCCAGGAGCCACTTTACCATATTCTGAATTCAATGGTTTCAATAAATCCCCTGTAATAGTTCGTCTTGGCCCAGATCTAGCACTACCCTCAACGGTTTGTGTAGCCATAAATACTATTGCATTGGTTGAGATCTGTTGACTTTGTATACTATTCCGTTGTAAATAAACGATCTTATCGTAGCATAGATCCATCGTGGTCTTGAAATTCTCTAATAATGGAAACAGCAACCTTAGTCGCCATCTCCATATCTGGTTCACTTGTAAGCTTTACAGGGTACGCCTTATATACCGCTTTTGGGCAACCCTCTCAACAACTAAGAGATCCATTCGAGGAACACGGAGACTAATTGAAGTAATGAGTCCCCCATATGGGGGACTCATTACTTCAATTAAGATAATGAAAAATCATTTCATCTTTTTAGTCGGGACCTTAGGCGGTTCTCGAAAAAATATAGCGAAAAAGATTATCCCTAAAGTCGAGACTAAGAGGAATGTATAAACCAATGCTTCCATAGATTCGATCGTTGTTTACAATTATAGCTTCCACACCTGTTCATTTAGGATTATTTCCCAGATAAAGAAAGGACAAGAGCAAAGAAAGGCGATGATTCAAATCAATATTTCTACGGTACCTTATATCAAATCAAAAAAATCAAATATAGAGGCGAAAGATACCGGAGCAATGTTGTATCAGACTACCTGTCTCCTTGTAGTTGGATCTCCAAGTTTTTGGAATGCTCCAAATTCCACTTGAGCATCCAAATCTGGGTCAATCCCAGCAAAAACATCTCTGAACAAGGTTCGAGCGCCATGCCAAATGTGTCCGAAAAAGAAGAGCAAAGCAAACGTAGCATGTCCAAAAGTGAACCAACCCCTTGGACTGCTCCGAAAAACACCATCGGATTTCAAAGTAGCACGATCTAATTCAAAAATTTCACCCAATTGGGCACGTCTAGCATATTTTTTCACAGTAGCAGGATCGCTATAGCTGACTCCATTGAGTTCGCCACCATAGAACTCAACAGTTACACCCACTTGTTCGACACTATACTTCGATTCTGCCCTTCTAAAAGGAACATCGGCTCTCACGATTCCGTCTCCGTCCACCAAAACTACTGGAAATGTTTCAAAAAAAGTAGGCATACGGCGTACAAAAAGTTCATGCCCTTCTTTATCTCTAAAGATAGGGTGTCCTAACCATCCAACAGCTATCCCATCCCCGTTGTCCATTGAGCCTGCCCGGAATAATCCACCTTTCGCCGGATTATTACCGATGTAATCATAAAAAGCTAATTTTTCGGGAATTTTAGACCAAGCTTCCGATAAACTCAGATTTTCGGCTAGACTGGCGCCAACTCTTCGATATATTTCTTGCTGGAAGTATCCCTGATCCCACTGATAACGAGTGGGACCAAATAATTCGATCGGGGTAGTTGCCGAACCATACCACATAGTTCCAGCAACAACGAAAGCTGCAAAAAAGACAGCAGCGATACTACTGGAAAGGACAGTTTCAATATTGCCCATACGTAATCCTTTGTATAGACGTTGGGGTGGGCGGACACTAAGATGGAATAGACCTGCTAATATACCCAATGTACCTGCTGCAATATGATGAGAGGCTATTCCTCCCGGAACAAAGGGATCAAAACCTTCCGCACCCCACGCTGGATTTACAGATTGTACTTTTCCGGTTAGGCCATAAGGGTCGGATACCCATATTCCAGGACCATACAAGCCTGTTACATGAAATGCGCCAAACCCAAAGCAAGCCACCCCTGAGAGAAATAAATGAATTCCAAAAATCTTGGGCAAATCCAAAGAGGGTTTTCCTGTACGTTCATCACAGAATATTTCTAGGTCCCAATACACCCAATGCCAGATAGCTGCTAAGAAGCACAAGCCAGAAAACACAATATGTGCCCCGGCCACACCTTCGTAACTCCAAATACCCGGATTCGTTATAGTTCCTCCTGTAATACTCCAACCGCCCCATGAATTGTTTATTCCTAAACGAGTCATGAAGGGTATAACGAACATACCCTGTCTCCACATTGGATCAAGAACGGGGTCAGAAGGATCAAAAACTGCTAATTCGTATAGAGCCATCGAACCGGCCCAACCGGAAACTAGAGCTGTATGCATTATATGGACAGAAAGCAGCCGACCGGGATCATTCAATACGACGGTATGAACACGATACCAAGGCAAACCCATGGAAATACCCCTTTCTCAAAGAAAAAATAGATACTATGTAACTTTATCGCATTGGAAATAACTATGCTATGGACCTCACCTTTTCATTGGATTATCTCGAAACAAGGGTTAATATTTATTCTGTTCCGTTAGTAATAATTGAACAATTCTGTTCGTAGGAACAAAGAGAAGCAGATCTATTCTATACCCAATAAGTACCAATACGCAATGGGGGGATTAATCCTATTTTTTGTGAGCGAATGTATAGATACTTGTTTCTCATTCGAACGATCCGTTCGTAAGAATTTTCCTTTATTCCGTCTTCCTCTATGAATCTTCCAATCTATCGATAAAATACGATAAACGACAATATTATGAAGACAATAAACCATTGTTTGTTACGTTTCCACATCAAAGTGAAATAGAATACTTAATTTTTCTTTCATTTAATGCCCATTGGTGTTCCAAAAGTACCTTTTCGGAGTCCCGGAGAGGAAGATGCAGTTTGGGTTGACGTATAGTGTGACTTGTCAGACATATTGGGTCATATGGGATTTCCCCGTTCTCTCCCCCGATCGAGATATCCTCTGTTTCGCCCAAGAAAGATTGATTGAACCATCAATAATTCGGAGCGTGAAGTGCAATTAGATCAATTTATTTGGTTGGAGGATCAATATTCTCAATTAAAAGAATTTATGGTTGGCTTGGACCAATAAAATGAAGTATACAGGCTCCGTTCAGAAAATACCAAGGTAATCCATGTATGATTACCACCCTATCAGAAATGATTCCTTTATACCATATGAGTGATCTCAAATTGCCAATTAATGGAATAATATGATGAATACATCGAATATTTTGTGGAAGGCATGAAAATGAAACAAATTGAAAAAAAAAAAAAAAAGAAGTCATAGCAAAAAGAAGCGGTACTGGGATCATTTGTCCTATATGTGCAAATCGAGTTCGGGCAGATCTTTACCCGGAGTAGAGCATAAACCTAAAAGAGTGGAAGAGGCCCATTCGGGAACAAGAAAATTACATCGTGATTTAGATCTCGATGAAACAATACATCAATGAGGGGTTAGCTCGATAAGTTCAGTGAATTCTTTTTTTATTTTATAGGGAAGCAAGTCAAAACTCATGTTTCTTAAAAAATGGAAGAAAAAGCCCGCTACGAAAAAAGAAATAGGGCTGGAATCGACAATTTCTTTTTTTTTTTTTTTTCTCAATTTTGATTTTTTGAACCGTATGCACCCAAAGGTGCGTGTACGGTTCCTAAGGAATAGAATTTTGTCCTAATCAACCGACTTCATCGAGAAAGATTACTTTTTTTAGGCCAAGAAGTTGATAGCGAGATCTCGAATCAACTTGTTGGTCTCATGGTATATCTCAGTATAGAGGATGATACCAGGGATCTGTATTTGTTTATAAATTCTCCCGGCGGATGGGTAATCCCAGGAATAGCTATTTATGATACTATGCAATTTGTGCCACCAGATGTACATACAATATGCATGGGATTAGCCGCTTCAATGGGATCTTTCATCCTGGTTGGAGGAGAAATTACCAAACGTCTAGCATTCCCTCACGCTTGGCGCCAATGAGTTTTTTTATTTGAGAGAAAAAAAGACTATGCCTTCGTCATATGGAATATGAATAAAATAATAATAATATATATTAAGTAATAATAGCATGGCATTTCAAGTTCGATATGAGCAAACTATTATTATTTTTTCATAATACGAGATTATGTATCGAGATAGTAGTATGAAAGAAAGGTTATTTCCGACTTGATCTTATGTATCGGGGTCCATTTCAGCGTCACAAACCTTTTTGCTTCCACATCAGAAGTCTCTTTCCAATATTTATGTTATGAAAGAGTGTGAAAATCAAAAAAAAAAAAAGATCATTTTTTACTTATTTTTATTTGATCGGATCAGAAAGAAACTTTGGGATTGCTGAATCACAGACGAGATAAATATATAAAGCAACGGAACCATCATAGTATTTTTTGATTACTCCGAAAGGAAGGATGGTAAATGGATCATTCAACGATCTGGGTCTGATAGATTCGACTTGTCTCTTTCTTCGATGAAAAAAGAGAAAAAAAAATTCCATTACAGAGCCGTATGCACAAAAGATGCCTGTACGGTTGTTCAATTCTATCTCTTTCTCCCTGCTTGTTATTCTTTATCCCTTCCCTTCGCCCAATCATGCGAGATAGAGGAATCGTTCATTATGTTATATCATCAGGGTTATGATCCATCAACCTGCTAGTTCTTTTTATGAGGCACCCACAGGAGAATTTATCCTGGAAGCGGAAGAACTACTGAAACTCCGCGAAACCCTCACAAGGGTTTATGTACAAAGAACGGGCAATCCTTTATGGGTTGTATCCGAAGACATGGAAAGGGATGTTTTTATGTCAGCAACAGAAGCCCAAGATTATGGCATTGTTGATCTTGTAGCGATCGAAAATACCGGGGATTTCGCATAAATCTTTGATTCCATTTCGAATCATAATTTGAATGAACCCTTATTTGATCTTTTATCTTCTTACCTGGGTAAAATATGAAATGGAAGTAATTCATAATCATCCGGTTAGGATCGATCTAAACCAGCCCATTCTGTATATGATTCAGCATGCCAACTATTAAACAACTTATTAGAAACACAAGACAGCCAATCAGAAATGTCACGAAATCCCCCGCTCTTCGAGGATGTCCTCAGCGTCGAGGAACATGTACTAGGGTGTATGTGCGACTCGTTCGGATCATGAGCTAGAACAAATGAGACGATTTTTACAGTATCAATGACTCGTACCAATGAATAGAATGGAAGAACTCCATTCACTATCGAAAAATAAAGATCTCTCGTATACCTCTATTTGTATGGAATTTATGGTTTCCATTGGTGCAAATCCAATCACCTCGATTTGAGATGAAAAGCAATTCCCATTGGTAGCAAATGGTTATCCATTAAGCGGGGGAATGATATTTAAGAAGCAGAAAGATTATGCTCCTACTCTTGCAAGAACGGACTAACAGGGTCAGCTACCTATTCAACCTTCATAATTAAATGCCGTCACTGTATGGATAGATCCCATTGAAAAAAGACCTATTACTCGATAATTCATCGGTAGAGCCAAAGAGCGTGAACTGTACAAGTTACCAATAACATTGATTAAATGAGGAAAGGGGCTCCGGTGTATAGAGAGGACCTCGCCGTTTAAGAAGTAACCATAGAAACGATGGAAGCCACTATTTGTCCATTTACGATTTATTTTATACCTAATATCGGTACAATTTCTTTTTTTTTTTGAGGTGAAATGCCTGGAAGAAATAAAAAAATCGTGGTTGGGAAGGTTATAGTAGCAAAAGCCATTGGAATTTTTATTTTAATTTTATACATTGGAAGAATCCGTTTTGTTATTAATAAACCAGGAGAGGGGAAAAGAATGACTGAAAGAAAAGAAATCAATTAGTTATTCATCAAAGTTTCTTTTGATTCAATGACCAGAGTTAGACGAAGATATATAGCTCGGAGACGTAGAACAAAAATTCGTTTATTTGCAGCAACCTTTCGAGGGGCTCATTCAAGACTTACTCGAACTACTACTCAACAGAAAATGAGAGCTTTGGTTTCCACTCATCGGGATAGAGGCAGGCGAAAGAGAAGTTTTCGTCGTTTGTGGATCACTCGGATAAATGCAGTAACTCGTGAGAATAGGGGATCCCATAGTTATAGTCGATTAATACTTGATCTGTACAAGAGGCAGTTGCTTCTTAATCGTAAAATACCTGCACAAATAGCCATATCAAATAGGAATTGTCTTGACACGATTTCCAATGCGATCATCAAATAAGGAGATTGGAAGGAATTCACTGGAATACTTTAAACGGAGTTCCCCGGAGAATGAACTCCGGGAGGGTATAGTAGAAATTCGTATGATAAGATAAGTAGTAGGAATGAACGAACACGTTTCAATAAAAAAAAAGATTTATTCTTCCCCCATTCTTTTTTTTATTATTACATTACGGCGCGACAATCTCTCGGCTTTTTCGAACAAAACTTCAATCTGAGTTCGAATTAGAGTTTTGATTCGATTGAGGAATAGGCTTATTTATTTCTGGTTCTAGGACCAGTAGTTCTAGGGATCGACCCGGTTCTCTCAAACTGTTTCTCATTATTAAGAAAAGGTAACGAAGATAAAATACGAGCTTGTTTTATAGCAATAGTAATTAATCGTTGTTGTTTCAAGGTTAATCTATTCACTCGTCTAGATAATATTTTTCCTTGTTCACTAATAAATTGATTAATTAAACTCATGTTTCTATAATCAATTCGATCCCCCGATCCAATTGGGGGCAAACGCCTATGAAAAGATCGCTTGGATTTATGAAAGGGCCGCTTGGATTTATCCATGGTTTATTTCTTATTTCTAAAATCCTATTTCTTCATTCATTTCGGATCCGACCAAAATAGGACTGGATTTGTATATATTATATATGTATATGTAATTTCTTCCTCTTCCTTGGAAGAGTGGCACACGCGTTCCGTTCGATTTATTTCTTTATCTCCCCATGAATCGTATGTTTGTAACAATAAGGGCAGAATTTTTTCAAGTCCAATTGACTAGGTGTATTGTGTCGATTCTTTTGAGTAATATATCTGGAAATGCCCCGCGATTCTTTATTCAAACCATTTCGGACACAACTGGTACATTCCAAAATAACTACTACTCTGACATCTTTACCCTTAGCCATGAACCTCCTTTGGATTTTGAATTCACTCAATTCTTCTATTTTCGATTCGAACCGAAGCGAAGAAGAAAGGAATGAAAAATAAATAGACGAGAAGTCGCTAACTCGAAATCCAATTCAATTATGAAAGATTTCGTTGCAATCAATAGAGTAATCAAATTATTAAGTAATACAAATATTTCTAACTATCAATTATTCCCAATCCCAGTATTTCATTTAGTATCTTGTATGATCTTGAACAGCCTGCCCTCGACCCACATTTCCATTTCTGTTCTCCCTATATTAACCCGAACCCGAGTTTCGATGAGATTCAATCCACTTTTATTCTTTACTCTTTCTTTCCTATCCTAAAGAACTGAAAAAAGGGGGGGGTTAGTCACAGAGAATTTATTGTATCTCTAATCTTCTTGATCCCTTCCCATGTCAATAACTAGAATGAAAAAAAGGGGAATGTCAACGCATCTGGGAATAAACGATTGATCTCTATCAATAGACCCGCCAAAGACCCGAACCATAGAGTAGTTAGCACAGGTGCCGTGGAGAGATATGTTTTTATATCTCGCATTGAAAATCCTCCTTCTTTTTCTTTAACTTTATTGACTTTATTGTATATTGTAATACATATATGATCAGATGCATATGTAGTTAAAGATCATTTGTACGGGGAATCTCTAACCAAAATGGATATATACAACGATCCGGTAGATGAAATCTACCTGTCCCTAAAACAGAAAAAGATGAACCCTCCTTCCTGAGCACTACTGATAAATATTCATTCCTTTATACGTTTATACGTTAGGTATGTATAGAATTCTTTATGAGAATGAAACCAAAAAACCAAAAAGAAGAAATGGCAAAATAAATTCTATTTAGATAGAGGAAATTGTGATGTGGAAAACAAAACATGGATTCCCTACAATGGCACTGTACAACAAATGAAAGGGATGTAGCGCAGCTTGGTAGCGCGTTTGTTTTGGGTACAAAATGTCACGGGTTCAAATCCTGTCATCCCTACTTATCACTTCTCCTATGGACAGTAACGAGGGGTCAATTGAGATCGATTAAAATTGGACACAATCTACCATTTTATGATACTATACATACAAGATGTATTGGGGGTACAAAAAGAATCCTTTTCTTGACATCCGTATCTCCCATCATAATAAAGCGCTCTTAGTTCAGTTCGGTAGAACGTGGGTCTCCAAAACCCGATGTCGTAGGTTCAAATCCTACAGAGCGTGATTCTGTTCTTTTAATGTTGAATCACAATAAAATAACTTCACTAACTTGAACTGCAACCTGGATTTGACCTCCTGGAGATTAAGGAGGAGGTCAATTAAAAAAAAGAGATGTTACTCAATTAAAGGTCCAACTGATCGCCGCGTCTGTATTGTAAATATGCAGTTAC